AAAGAAGAACCTATAAGCATAGTCGTTTGGTCGAAAAAGATTCATGTATGTTTCCAAGACAAAGTACAAATAGTAATGGATTAGTAATTCATGCAATTTGTACATAAATAAAAAAGAAAAAATTCATAAATAAAAGGTTATAATATTCTAATTTATACTTTATTTAGTTGAATATCTTATTTTATTTTTTTGTTTATTTTGCAGTAGTCGCTGCTAGTCACAATAAAAATTTCAATGAACTAAGTCAATGAGTTATGTATGGAAAAAATAAAAAAAATTTTGAAAAAAAAAACTACACAAATAAAACGTATCATTTTATGTTATAGTAGTGGGGAATTATGGGACAAAAAATAAATCCGCTTGGTTTCAGACTTGGTACAACTCAGAGTCATGATTCTCTTTGGTTTGCACAACGAAGAAATTATTCCGAAAATATACAAGAAGATAAAAAAATACGAGATTGTATCAAAAATTATATACAAAAAAATATAAAAGTATCCTCTGGTGTGGAGGGAATTGGACAGATAAAGATTCAAAAAAGAATCGATCTGATTCAAGTCATAATATATATGGGATTTCCTAAATTATTAATAGAAGGTAAGCCTAAAAAAATAGAAGAATTACAGACGAATATCCTAAAAAAACTGAATTGTGTGAATCGAAAACTAAACATTTCTATTGCAAGAATTGCAAATGCTTATAAACACCCTAATATTCTTGCAGAATTTATAGCCGGACAATTAAAGAATAGAGTTTCCTTTCGTAAAGCAATGAAAAAAGCTATTGAATTAACTGAACAAGCAGGTACAAAAGGAGTTCAAGTACAAATTGCAGGACGTATCGACGGAAAAGAAATTGCACGTGTTGAGTGGATAAGAGAAGGTAGGGTTCCTCTACAAACCATTCGAGCTAAAATTGATTATTGTTGTTATACAGTTCGAACTATTTATGGAGTTTTAGGGATCAAAGTTTGGATATTTCTAAATAAAGAATAAAAAAGAATTAAATCTTTTTCTTTATCTTCAATATCCCATATTTTTTTTTAATAAAACCAAAAATGAAAAATTACTTGATTTTTATTCCCCCAAAATTCTCAATTTTATAAGATTGAATCGACCAAAAAATAAAATGAATTATTTGATATTGATCCTATTGCTATGCTTAGTGTGCGACTCGTTAGTTTTTTTAGAACGGTTCCAATTTAACGACAAAACCAATTCATGGTATAAATTAATTTAAAAGAACTAATAACCAACTCACCGCTTCGGATTATCTAGATCTAAAGAATTAGTCAAAACAAAAAATCGAAATATAAAATATCAAAATAAAAAAGAAATATTAATAATATTATTATATCAACTGAAATATTGTATGAAATATTGTACAACATTAAAAAAATCATATTATTAGTTGTAAAGCAATAAGAATATACGGATAAATGAAGGGGCGAAAGAAAGAGAGAAAAATATATATGAATGATATAGAATTCTAATATGTAAAGGTCTAGGGGTCATCTCAAAAAAAGTAGTGTAATAAAGCATCAATATAAAATGGATATATATATCAATATATTCATAACATAAACTAATTAAGAGCTCTGAATCAATAAAAACTGAGAAGATTGATTCAAGAAAAAATAAAAAAAATATTCTAAAAAAATCTTACTATTAGATATGAAAGAGCTCCGTGGTAGAATTCAGACCTAATCATTAATCGAGAAGCGGCGGGAACGATGAAACCTGCAAATACTTAAGATTTTATTAAAAACAAATCTTAATGATTAATTAGGTGGGATGGCGGAAAAAACCAAAAAACAATTCATTTTTTTTAGGAATTGTGTGCTACATTCCATTTGAATTTGATAATAAAAGAGTAAATATTCGCCCGCGAGAATTTGGATTTTTTTTTATTTTCGCCAATCCTATAATTAGAAAAATATTAGTAATAAAATATTAGTAATATAATTAAATTAAAAAAATTAAAATTAAAGATTCATTAGAACATTATAATATAACAAAACAACATTCTCTAGTTATATACGGATAACAAAAATGGTTTATTTTATAAGAATACATATTCAGTTATATATCAAATATATATCAAAACAAAATATAAAAATGTCGAATATACCGATAGGATTCTATGAAATCTCAAAAAATCCCGCGTTGATTAAACATATGAATATTAGTGCATATTATTGTATTGATTAAATCGATTTATATATATAGAATTGCTTCATTCGCGAGGAGCCGTATGAGATGAAAATCTCATGTACGGTTCTGGAATAGAGATGGAATTGAGAAACAACCATCAATTATAACCCCAAAAGAACCAGATTTCGTAAACAACATAGAGGAAGAATGAAAGGAATATCTTATCGAGGGAATCATATTTGCTTCGGAAGATATGCTCTTCAGGCACTTGAACCCGCTTGGATAACATCTAGACAAATAGAAGCGGGACGACGGGCAATGTCACGAAATGTTCGCCGAGGAGGACAAATATGGGTACGCATATTTCCAGACAAACCTGTTACAGTAAGACCGACTGAAACACGCATGGGTTCGGGAAAAGGATCTCCCGAATATTGGGTAGCTGTTGTTAAACCTAAGAAAATACTGTATGAAATGGGTGGGGTCCCAGAAAATATAGCAAGAAAGGCTATTTCAATAGCAGCGTCCAAAATGCCTATACGAACTCAATTCATTATTTCAGGATAATAATTCAAGATAATAATTAGAATTAAAGGAAAGAGGTCTTTAAGATGAAAACAAAAAAATGCAATTGTATATTCCCTTTTTTGAACACAGAATATTTTAACCTCAATCTTTGGACTGAAAGAACAAAAAATGATATGATTCAACCTCAAACTCATTTGACTGTAGCTGATAACAGCGGAGCACGCGAACTGATGTGTATTCGAATCCTAGGAGCTAGTAATCGACGCTATGCTTATATTGGTGACATTGTTGTTGCTGTAATCAAAGAAGCAGTACCAAATACGAACTTAGAAAGATCAGAAGTGATCAGAGCTGTAATTGTACGTACTTGTAAAGAACTCAAACGTAGCAACGGTATAATAATTCAGTATGATGATAATGCTGCAGTTGTCATTGATCAAGAAGGAAATCCAAAAGGAACTCGAATCTTTTGTGCAATCGCCCGGGAATTAAGACAGTTAAATTTCACTAAAATAGTTTCATTAGCACCTGAAGTATTATAAGACGAAACTTTAATTTTAATATGGATACATTATATTATTTTGTGAAAAAAAATGGATTCAATTAATTAATCTAGTTTATCTCACATATATCCCTTTTGGAGTAATTATTATTAAGTATTAGAGGTAGCAATTATTATCTATTTCAAATATATTTCAGATTAATACTTGATAACCCTATAAAATAAAAATATATATATATAGAATAATATATAGAATAATAATATATATATAAATATATAATAATAATAAATATATATACAAATAGAAAGAAATAGAAAATAAAAAGAGAATAATAAATGGAATAAAGGAGCATGTTGATTATATAGAAAGTAACAGGCAACAATCATTTTCTTTTACTATGGGTAAGGATACCATCGCTGATATAATAACCTATATCCGAAATGCTGATATGAATAAAAAAGGAATGGTTCAAATACCATTTACTAACATTGCAGAAAACACTGTAAAAATACTTTTACGAGAGGGTTTTGTCGAAAACGTCAGAAAACATATAGAAAACGACAAACATTTTTTAGTTTTAACTCTACGGTACAGAAGAAATAGGAAAGGATCATATAAAAATTTTTTAAATTTAAAAAGGATCAGTACACCCGGTCTACGAATATATTCTAATTATCAACGAATCCCGCGAATTTTAGGGGGTATGGGTATTGTAATTCTTTCAACTTCGAGAGGTATAATGACAGATCGAGAAGCTCGATTAGAAAGAATAGGAGGAGAAGTTTTATGTTATATATGGTAATCGTTCAAACATCCGAATTATATGCGAAATTTTTATCCATTAAAAAAAAAAAGAAAAAGAAAACTCCAATTTCTAATATAACTTCACACCCCTTTATTTATATATTATTATTTAGATATTATATACAAGTATATATTCTATAATTATATACAAGGGTGAATACGCGAAACGGGTTTAACTCGAATAAAAAAAGGGGGGGGGATTCACGAAAATTTAATTACTAAATAAATAACTTCCCCTGAGTATGTTTCAGGTTTCTTTATATAATGAATACAAATAAGTCATTTTAATTAGGATGTTTTTCAACTTCAACATTATTTTTATTTTTGCAGAGAAGGCTACAATTAGAAGTTCAAAATGTAAGGAAACCTTATTTTCTTCCAAAACTTTTGAATTAACTTATTAAGGAATGATAAATATGAAAATAAGGGCCTCTGTTCGTAAAATTTGTGAAAAATGTCGATTGATTCGAAGACGGGGACGAATTATAGTAATTTGTTACAATCCAAAACATAAACAAAGACAAGGATAATATTTTCATAAACGAAGGCTTTCTAAAAAAAAATAAAAAATATAATTAATATAGAAAAAAAAATCAAATCGAATATAAATTCTAGTTAAAAAATAATAAAAGATGCGTTTGTGACATGAAATGGATATATCCATACCATATATCTTGGACTTATTTTTATGAAATAATTAAATATGGCAAAACCTATACCTAAAAAAAGTTTGCGTAAAAATGGGCGTATTGGTTCGCGTAAGCATACTCGTAAAATACCAAAAGGAGTTATTCATGTACAAGCTAGTTTCAACAATACTATTGTGACTGTTACAGATGTACGAGGTCGGGTGATTTCTTGGTCCTCCGCCGGTACTTGTGGATTCAAAGGTACACGAAGGGGGACACCCTTTGCCGCTCAAACCGCAGCAGGAAATGCTATCCGAACAGTAGCGGATCAAGGCATGCAAAGAGCAGAAGTAATGATAAAAGGTCCCGGTCTGGGAAGAGAT